GGGAGAAGGCTTTTTACTAATGAATCGATATTCAAAATCATTCCATTCGGAATCCCTTGCTTTATCAAAGCGACGGACTTCTAAATTCTCATAGGGCCCCCCCGGAATTCCTTCCAGAGCCTGTTGAATAATTTTTATGGATTCCGCCATTTCACTGATTCGTACTAAATAACGAGCTAATGAGTCTCCTTCTTTTTGCCATTGGACTTCCCAATCGAATTCATCGTAACACTCATAATGATCAACTTTACGAAGATCCCATTGCATTCCGGAAGCTCGTAGCATTGGTCCTGATAAACCCCAATTTATTGCTTCCTCTCCACCAATAATGCCCACTCCTTCAACTCGTTCCAAAAAAACGGGATTCCGCGTAATAAGCTTTTGATATTCAACAACTCCTGTTAAAGAATAATCGCAGAAATCCAAACATTTATCTATCCAGCCATGAGGTAGATCAGCAGCTACTCCCCCGATACGGAAATAATTATGCATCATTCGCATACCTGTGGCAGCTTCGAATAGATCATATAGCAATTCCCTCTCTCTGAAAATATAGAAGAAAGGAGTCTGTGCACCGATATCCGCCATAAAAGGCCCAAGCCATAACAAATGAGAAGCTATACGACTCAACTCCAGCATAATGACTCTGATATAGCTGGCTCTTTTAGGTACTTGAATATTTCCCAATTGTTCTGGTGCATTTACCGTTATTGCCTCTGTGAACATAGTAGCTAAATAATCCCAACGTGTTACGTAAGGTAGATACTGTATAATTGTTCGGTTTTCCGCAATTTTTTCCATCCCTCTGTGTAAATAACCCAATACGGGTTCACAATCAATAACATCTTCACCATCTAGAGTAACGATGAGTCGAAGAACACCATGCATTGATGGGTGGTGAGGACCCATATTGACTATCATGAAGTCTTTTCTTATATCCGGTACAGTCATATGTTTTCTTCCCCGATTCATTATTTCATGAATTGCTGAAAACGAAACGAGGTTCATCAAAATTCAAGATCTAATAAAGCAAATAATTCAAACGAATTTTCAAATTAACGAGTTTTTGGTTCCCGAATATCCAACTGATCAATTAATTCTTTATAACGTACTCTATTTTTCTTTGACAAATAAGCCAGTATACGTTGACGTTTTCCCAGAATTTTCCGCAGACCTCTCTGGGATAAATAGTCTTTTCTGTGCAATTCCAAATGTGAAGTAAGTCTCCGTATCTTATTGGTGAAACTGAATACTTGAAATTCAACAGACCCTTTGTTTTTTTCTTTTTCTTCTTGCGGAATAACTGAGATGAATGAATTTTTTACCATAAAAAGAATTCTTCTCTCTCTCTTTTTTTTCTTTCTTTTCCACAGATATGGATTTTACCGATCAGGAATAATAATAATGCCAGTCATTTAGATCTGGTACACACAATAAAATAATCTGGATTTATTCATAGACTACTTTACTATCGAATCCAATTGAAAATTGGATTCGATAGAAGGAGATGGTACATTTCTACATCCACAAAAGGGAATGATTGGGACTTAAGAAAATTCTGCCGATTCATTCCTAGATCCAATTGATATGATACATCATTGAATCAGTATCATGTATCAGAATCTAATGTAACACAACGTGTGTGTACATTTGTATACCTTTATATACCGGATATGACACGTGATATAGATATATAGGAAATCCACCATCAACTAATTCTGACTCGTGGATACATATGTATCCTTGACATACTGAAACGACTGCCATTATTGGTATTAAACCAGTAGCGATTCATACAAGCTAAATCTTCTAATCGATAATTGGGCCAAAGAAACAATTTGAATTGGATAAATTCATTTATATCTGTATCAAAATGCTTGTCCTCATCCAAAAATTGCACACAGTTCCTTACGTTGTTGCCATTGAAAAATACTGAATTTCTATTCACAACATTCTCATTCTCGGAATTCAAACAAATTAGAATTCTCAATTCTCTACGACGTCTAGGAGATGGAATATTTTCAGGAACAAGCAAAGCATAATTATTTTCATCTCCATTCACAAGTACCTTTCCATGTTGTGCAATGGATCTATCGAAATAATCTTCATCAACATATTTTTTTTCTCGGCATATTCGATTAGTTTGGTACTTATTCTTATGGACCAATGAAATACTTATTGTTTGATACATAATCCATTGTCCATCCCATTTTATAGACAGACGAACCGGTTCGATAATCAATATTCCCCTTTTTATCAATTCTGTAAGAGTTAGATCCTTCTGAATCAGCATTACATCCAGGCGCATTTCTCCTCTTTGAATAGAGGATATAGCAATTTCCCTTGGATTTATCAGCCTAAGCAGGAGACAATATACCTTGATATTATTTAGAATTCTTTGATTCAAAGGATCAGCCCATCTCAATTGAAAAAGCAAATACCTTTTCAGGAAGAAATCTAGTTCCGCTTCCTTATTGCTCTTGGATTGTCTTTTCTTTCTACGTTTTTTAATGTCTGATTCCGCGGAATCTTTTTCAAGATCTTTTTGTCGGTTTCGTGGATCTGATCCAAGATTCCCTTGACCCAGCTCTTCTTTTTCTTCTTGATTTCGATTCTCTAATTCAAGATATTCTTTTTGATTAGATGATAGACGAAGATCCTTTTTTTGATTTCTGTTGATGTTTTTATTTTCACTAATGTTTTCATTTCCATTCAAATTGAAAATAAGTAATTTGATTGGTATGATCCACGGTTTAATCTTATATGCATCATAAAGTAGCACAAATTCTGAGAAGAACCAGGGTTCTAGATTCGATATGGGACGATGTAGCATTTCTTCATTCATTCCCATCCAATCAAAAAAAAAGGTTTTTTTTTGATTGGATGGGTTGATTTCTTGATGAATCGTGAGATAAAAAAGATCTTTCTTATCAATTATTTGATAATCATTAGTCCCAGTCTTAGTATTTTTATTAATGTTGGTTCCAGTATCTATATCGGTCCAAGTCTCAATATCGATATTCTTTCTAAGAAAAAAATTGAGAATTCTCCACTCCAAATATTTTCTATCCGGATTTTTCCCCGTATCAATAATAGACCCTTCCCCTAGATAATCATTAATAGCTATACCCCCGGGTACATAAAATGATTCGGGTTTAGGCATGTTGTAATTATATGGAATCTCTCGGTCTCCATTTACTTGGAATGGCGATCCATAAATATATGAGTCCTTCCTGTCTTCATAATGAATATATTTATGTGATAAAAGATCATATCTGTAGTGTTTTTTAAATTTTTCTTTTTGACTCGGTAATGAGTTCACTACATAATTATTTTGTTTCTCGTAATGAATTAATTGGTCTTTTTCCTTTTCATATGAATCTTTTTTTGAGTCTTTATTTTGAATCATACGACGTTGATTGACTCTATTTCGCCATTTTTGCGGTACTAATTTAGACCATCTAGTCTGAGATAAATTGTATTGATAATGACCCCTTAACCAATTTTTCCATTCATTCATTCCAGAATTCGGAAGTTTCTTAGACCTTGATTTGGCATCCAATATTCCTCGTGTCCCAAAATGGTCCTTTATTCTATCCTTAAGAAAAAGATATGCTCCGCGATATTGAAGTACAGATCTCAAGTAATACTTATTAATAATTTGGATTTGTGATAAATTGTAAAATACATATGCTTGGGACAAGGAAGATAAGTCACAATAAATCTGTGATTTATTATTACTAATATTAGAAAGAGACTTTTTTATAGTCGAAATAAAGTGAATTGCATTTTGATTTGTTTCATCAATTCCTTCTTTATTTCTTTCATCATTGGAAATGTCTTTGTCGATAATTTTTTTTGTTGATTCAAATTCAAGGAAAAGTTGTGCATTTATTCTGGGAATATTAATGTTACATAGAAAGATATCCATATAGATTCTTTCAATGAAAGATTTCATAAAATAGTGCCATTTACGTATTAATCGGGCACCTCCTCTTTTTGATATCTGCCAAATATGTTTCTGTGATTCCGATCTTTTATCATCACAACCTGTCTCGTTAGGACTAATCTTTCTATTTGGAGTTAGAAATACTTTTCTCTTGTCTTTTGTAATCCTTTCTATTTTATTTTCGATTGTGGTTGTCCTATCAGCCAGATCCTTCATTTTTTTTTCTGTCAGTGAATAATTTGTCCAATCCACAGATCTAATTCGAATGATCGATTCATGGTTAATCTTATTACTAATTATAGAATCTTTTCTATTTTCATTTGGTTCATATACTTTCCTCAATCCAAATAAGAAAATTAGATTTACTTTTGCAAACTCTTTTATTATTCTTTTTATAAATAGAACTGTTTTGAGAATCCATCTTGTTTTTTCTTTTAAGACCCTTAGAAACCATTTTTTTCTTTCTCCTAAAGCTCTTAGAACTAGAAAACATTTCTTTTTCACTTTTCTAATTTTTTTTTCGAGTTCTTTCCAAATGGGGTCAAAAAACGAAGGTCCTTTTCGGGGAGAACCAAAAGGTAGTTCAGTTTCCATCCCCCAGACTGTTAAAAAACCAAAATTTTCTTTTTTTCCTTTCTTTTTCATTCGATCTCTATGATCGAATCGTAGCTTAGATCTGTGCCAAGGTTTCAGACAGAAGGGAAATAGGATCTTTATTTGAATACCGTCTGTTAGCCAGTCTTTCGGAAATTCTGTTTCTGATAATTGAACACCATTATAGGTGCATTTAACATGCATTTCTCTATTCCACTCCTTCCAATCCTCGTACCACTCGGGGAATTGAAATAATAACATACGGCCGAGATTTTTAGCTATTATCAATGAAGGCAATACGATGTATTTTCTAAGAATCGATTGTGTTACTAACATAGAACCTCTTATTGCTTGAGCAAATAGAATAGTATCCCAATTTTCTGCTATTGTTATCCGTTCATTCTCTTCCTGTTTCTCCTCCTTTGTTTTTTCCTTTTCTTTTGCCTCTTTTTCCTCA